TCCCCCCTGTTATTTCATATGTCACTACAGGTCGAATTAAAACAAAAGACGTTTTCTTGGTAAGTCTGAGCCGTTGGATATAGAGCCCATTTTTCAAATTTTTGTATTCCTTGGAATTTATTTTTCCTGTTCTTGGTGGTATAAAGACGCTACTATGTGGGGATATCTTATCTGTCTTTCCAGGAAAATGGATATCTCCAGAAAAAATTATAAGTTCAATTCTTTTTTTTTTTCTCTTCACTTGGACCAACCCGCCTAGTCGGCTTCTTGTCTTTAAAGTGATTTGTGTATCTACTCCAATAATACTATTGTGGCGTACCATTAGAGAAGAAGATTCGGGTAAGATATGGACTTCCTCGGGAAGAAAAAAAAATCGATCTACTATTTGGTCTTTTGTCCTCAATTCCGTGACTCCTCGATACTCAATGACATCCTCTCGATACTCAATGACATCCTCTTTTTTGAAGATTGAATCCATTTCTATAGTCCCATAGTCCACAATTCCCGAGTTCTTTGTTCTATATCGAGGATCATCGAAATATGCAAGAATACTATTTTTCCGGAAAATCCCATTGATCGGTAGTTCAATTGAGATACCTGAAAAGGGCTTTAGGTCGTTCTCGAGTTCTTGAATCGATTGAAGTGGCATGAGCCACCTATTTCTTCGCCTCTTTGACAATAAATTAGAATTCTCGTCTAGAATGGCCATAGATCTGAGATTATAAGAACCCGTACATCTGATTCGATGAAATTCTGAATAATCGGGAATCCCATCGCCCCTTTTCCCATAAAACTCCGAACTAAAGAATTTTGGTCTCACTTGATTATTAGTTACTGAGGGGTTTGAAATAAATCTTCGCTTGCCAGAACGAGAATGGGCGTTCATTTGATCTTGATCCTTGTGGATCGAAAGGCAGACTAGACTGGATTTCCATGGCTCCCCTAATAATATCCATAAATGACTTGTTTTTGGTAAGAGATGAACATTACCATATTTGAATTCAGGTGCATGATACACATCGGTATTCCAGTGCATTTCGCCTTCTGAATCAGAACAAATATGTTTTCGAACCTTCTCTTTCAAACTCAAAGTGGCTGTTCCCGCGCGAATCTCAGCAATCACTTGCTCTGATTCTACATATTGATCGTTTTGAACGAAAAGAAAACTTTTGGACGGAATACTCACATTGTGAATAATATCTTCACTCTCAATAGTTGCATACACGTCTATCGAACATAGAAAAGCAGGATGTCCATGACGTGTACGTATCGGATGAACTAAATCCTCATTGAATGTGATTTTTCCATTCGAAGGGGCTCGCACATGTTTGGCCGTACCTCCAGTGAATACTCCTCCGGTATGAAAAGTTCTTAATGTTAATTGAGTGCCTGGTTCCCCAATAGATTGACCTGCAATAATACCTACAGCTTCCCCCAATTCGACCAGGTCGCCATGAGTCGGACTTCGGCCATAACATAATCGACAGATCCAAGATGTACTTCTACAAGTAAAAGGAGTTCGAATAGATATTGATTGTGCTCGAAAGGTTATGACTCGATTGACAAGTCCAATCCCAATATCTTGATTTCGAGTGGCAATGCATCGCAAACCTATATATATATCATCTGCTAATACACGACCAATTAAGGTTTGGAGAAAAATCCTTTCCTGCATCATCCCAGTTCGAGTTCGAGGACTCACAGAAAGACCCCTTACGCTGCCACAATCTGTTCGACGTACAACAATGTGTTGAACTACTTCAACAAGTCTCCGAGTGAGATATCCAGCATCTGCTGTTCGTACAGCAGTATCCACAACTCCTTTTCGGGCTCCGTAGCAAGAAATAATATATTCTGTTAAAGAGAGCCCTTCGCGGAAATTGCTTTGAATGGGTAACTCAATCATTTGTCCTTGGGGATCCGACATTAATCCCCTCATACCTACTAATTGATGTACCTGAGATGGATTTCCTCGAGCTCCCGAAAAAGACATTATATGGACTGGATTAAATGGGTCGGTCATCCTAAAATTGGGATTCATTTCTTGTCGCAAATATTCACTTGTAGAATACCATATTTCAATAGATTGGCGTAATTTTTCTACCGCGTGTACATTTCCATAATTATGATGTTTTCCCAAAATGAAACTTTGTTGTTCAGCATCTTGAACTAGCCATCTCTTAGAGGGTAGTGTTAAAAGATCATCTATTCCTAATGAAATGGATGTAACAGTAGCTTGTTTGAAACCCAGAGTCTTGACTTGATCCAATATATGTGATGTATATGCCATTCCGAAGTGATCTATTAATCTACTAATAAGGCGTTTCATAGCAGTTCCGTCTATCACTTTATTGTGAAAGACCAGATTGGGCCGTTCTGACATAAGTACCTCCTTATTCTGCTGAATAGGATTTCACAATGAATTTGAGTTGATGATTGGAAAACTCCCTTTTCTCGATCTTGATTCGCGTAGAAATTCGGCACTAATTAGGGTCCTAGTTAAACAAGGGCGACCCGAATTTCGATCCGTATAAGAGAATTACTTCATTTAGGAATCTTATGAACAGGCCTGACAAAACCCCTGGATGGCTTCTTCGATTTCTCGAAAAAGAGAAATATGACCAACAGTGGTTCGAATATATATATATAGAATCTCTTTTTTTATACTTCTTACTATTAGATAGTGCCCATAAATCTCATAATAGGTACCCAAAGATTCATAGTGAATTTCGATGGGAGCTTCTCTTGCAGAAATAACACATAGATCTAGTCGCCACCGGAGCCACAAAGGACTATCTAACTTGATTCGTTTTTGTCGATAAGCGCCAATTGCATCATAGGAATTACAAAAAAAGGGTTCTTTTTCTTTCGTATACTTATATTTATTCTTGTCAATTCTTTGATTTTGAGAGTTTCTGCGATGACATGGATTATACCTATTTACACAAATACCCCGCTGATTCCCGCTCGTTAATACATAGAGTCCAATAAGCATATCTTGCGTTGGTACGCAAATGGGATCCCCAATAGCAGCCGGAGACAAAAGATTCATATTAGAAAACATAAGTAAACGTGCCTCTGCTTGAGCCTCCAAAGATAAAGGCACATGAACCCCCATTTGATCACCGTCAAAGTCTGCATTGAATCCCTTACGAACTAATGGATGTAAATAAATAGCACGTCCTTCAACTAAAATGGGCTGGAATGCCTGTATACCTAATCTATGCAGAGTGGGTGCTCTATTCAGCAATACAGGATGCCCCTGGATAACTTCCCCAAGTATTTCCCATACAATCGGTTCTTTTTCCTGAATTTTCCTCTTAGCAACCCCTATGCTCGAAGCAAGATGTTCGCTAATTAGTCCACGAATTACAAATGGCTGGAAAAGCTCTATTGCTATTTCGCGGGGCAATCCACATTGATGTAATGAAAGTGAAGGACCCACGACAATGACGGAACGCCCTGAATAATCGACCCGTTTACCAAGCAGAGTCTCGCGAAATCTTCCCTCTTTGCCTTGAATTACATCTGAAAACGACTTGTAAACTTTCTTCTGCCAGTCCCTCGTTGGTTGTCCGCGGACTCCATTATCAAGAAGTGTATCCACGGCTTCTTGGACCAATTTCTCCTGAGACATTATTACGTCTCCGGGCGAAAATCTATCTTTTAATAGCCTTATAAGAAGAGTGTTCCGACTAATAACTCGTCTATAGAGTTCATTAATATCCGAGCTCATTAATTTACCTCCATCTATCTCAATGATCGGTCTCAACTCAGGAGGAAGAACTGGTAATAGACACAAAACCATCCATTCTGGTTCTATATTTGTTTGAATAAAATGCTCAGCCAATCCCATGCGTCTAATCAAAAAATTTTTTCTTCTTCTAACCTTTGGATCTTCCGATTTCTTCCCTGTGGGACCTTCTTTCGCCAAATCTTTCCATTCTAACAATGACTTAGTTCGAATTTTTCGTAAATCTAGATCCGCTAATTGTTCTCGGATACAACCTGCTCCAGTGGCGATCTCTCGATTTCGAAATGCATGGAAACCTTGAATATTAAAAAAGAGTGGAATACTGTATTTCCAAGAGTTGATTTCATATTCGAATGAACCTCGTAATCGTAAGAAAGTGGGTTTTTTAGTGATGGGCCTAGCAAAATAAAAATTGGGATAGGATTCGATATGATCTTGCCCCCCCGAAAAATCGGACGTGAAAGTTTCCTTTCATCCGGCTCAAGTAGGTACACTACATAAAGAACACAAAGGGAATTCTCGCTTGCAAATTATAGAAAGCCCAAAAAAGATCTACTCCTTACTCAAGTTTCTAGCAAAGACGAAGCAAAATTTCATTGATTCCATCTTCCTTATTCTTTCTCTTTTAAGAATTCTTTCATTCAATTATGACATAAATTCAATGTGAAATTCTTGAGTAGTCTACTTCCCGTTGATTGATGAATCCGGTAATTCTTACTATTATGAATTAAGGAGTACCTTAGGATTCATAAGGGATTTACTTGTCTCTGTACTATTTCATTCGATCTTTTAGGCCCCGACTTCACCTCGACGATTAGGCCACGATGTCCTTAAAGTCTATATGCGATAGATAGACTTTAGTAACCATGACAGATTGACTATTTGCTTCCTTGAACAGAATTGATTTCGAAAAGAAAGCAACGGATTAATTCCACAAAAGAAAAAATCTTTGTTTACGAGGTATACCTAGAAATTTCTATTTATTAGGAAATCGACCATAGATCAATTCCCCCTTTTATTTGGGAGTATTGAAGACCCCCTACCTCTGAGCTTCATCTTACTCTTCCCAAGCAACATGTCAGGGACAGGGCATCCCGATTGGATTGAATGGGATGACAGTTTCTTATTCCGAATCTGTAAAATAATAATTTCGATCAAATCACACATCGCAGTATACTAGCCCTTCTAATTCTTTAAGAGGTTTATCTAAAAGATTTGCAATATAACTAGGAAGACGTTTCAAATA